CGCATTTATCCCCCGCTTCCTTATGTCTAGTATTTAGACAAAATGGACTTTCTTTCTATTTAGAATAGAAAACTATTGATAAGTCTTATGAAAGTGAAATCTGGCATATAGTAACATAGTCACACTATGCCAATTTTTAAAAACTAAATCAAAATAAATGAAAGTCAAATACTCTGAGATGCTGGGAATCCCTTATACCACATAGTATGTAGATTTGGAAGAAGAGTATAAATAAGACAAAGGAGTTTTCATAATTTCATTTTTTGATCATAAATAATCGCCAACAAGAATTTGGTTCTTTTTACGTACTTGATTTGATATCGATAAATCTGCGAATCTAGAAATTCATTTCGGCCAATTGAACCTTCTCGAACTGTTTCTTTTTAAGAACCAAAAAGATTTGTGCCAAAATAACAGATGCCAAAAAGAACAAAAGTCCTTGGACACGTAATGGATCTTGAAGTACTATTTCTGCATCTCCCTGACCAAATCCGCCTACATTAGGATTACTCGTTAATGGTTGATCAAATTTGATAGATTCGCCCTCGGAAACAAGAAGTTCTGGTCCGGGAGGGATAATATCAACCGCTTGACGTCCCTCCGATGCATCCGTTATGGTTATCTCATATCCGCCTTTTTCTTTTCGTATGATTTTGCTTACTATACCTGCTGCTGTAGCATTATAAACTGTATTGTTACTCTTGTTGCCGTCGGGATAAATCTGACCCCTTCCCCTGTTCCCGCCTACGTATATAGGATATTTTAAGAAGTGAACATCCTTCTTAGTAGCAGGGTCCGGGGAAAGAATAGGGAAGGTTATTTCACTATATTTTTTACCAGGGACAGGGCCTACCACAAGAATATTTTTTTTATTGGGGCGATAGCTCTGAAAAGACAAATTGCCAATCTTTTCTTTCATCTCGGGAGAAATACGATCGGGAGGAGCTAATTCAAACCCCTCCGGTAAAATAAGAACAGCCCCCACGTTCAACCCCCCTTTTTTACCATTAGCAAGAACCTGTTTCAGTTGCATATCATAAGGAATTCGAACAACTGCTTCAAATACAGTATCAGGAAGTACCGCTTGTGGAACCTCAATTTCCACGGGCTTATTAGCTAAATGGCAATTGGCACATACAATACGCCCAGTCGCTTCTCGTGGATTTTCATAACCCTGCTGTGCAAAAATGGGATATGCACTTGAAATGGACGTCCGAGTTAAGATATATATCATGAGCGATACGGAAATAGATCGAGTAATCTGTTTCTTTAGCCAAGAAAAAGCATTTCTAGTTTGCATGGTCCAATCATTGATCGCGAAAATTTCTACAATAAATTGGGTAGGTCGCTAGTATAGTTCCCTAGCCACGATTCTGCTATTTGCTGGAATAATCTAGGATGAATCTTCCCGATGGTTAGAAATAGAAAGAGTAAATACGATTTTCAATACTTTGCTTATGTACAACTACAAAGTACCAAGTATTCTAATTGGATTAGATTAATATCAATGGATCCTTTATCAGTCATTCATTGAATGATAAATAACTACAAGTGACGGAGACAGACGATTTAAATAACGGAAAATCCAATATTTAAAAATTGTATCGAGAATGACTGGAAAGGTGGAAACAAGACCAGCTATAATTTGATCATTATGAACAAATCCAAAATCTTTATAGATAGAGCACATAATTAATTCCCAACCCTGGGGTGAATGAAATCCGATACATAAATCAGTTAATAAAAGAATAGAAAAAGCTTTTACTGTGTCACTTAAGTTATATAGGAATTCCTGAGCCCAAGAGTTAAGAATAACAAGTTTTTCATTACCCCAAATCGAATACCCGCTTAGAATAATAAAACAGATGGTATTTGTTGAGAAGTGCAAAATCATATGGATACGATTCTCATTTTGTATCTTGATTAATTGGATCGTTTCTTTATGGATTCCTATCCCCAACTCTTCGAGATGTGTTTCCGAGTATTCCTTGATCATTTCGTCCAAGAAGAGGAGTTCCTCTAATTCTATGAATTTTTCTAGAAGACTCTTTTCTTGAATATTATTCAAGAAAATTTCGGATTGCCCAGTATTCCACCAATTAGTAACCCAAGATTCCAGACATTTATTAACTGAGAAAGAAATCCACCAGGGCAAAAATACTATAGATGCAAGATAGAAAAGAGGAGTGAATGCTTTCTTTTTTGCCATTTTTTCCTCTGTGAGTTGTTAATCAACCCATTCGTACACTCTATGCGATCGAATATTTCTTACACACATGAGTTTTATACAAGGTATCGAACTTATGAATCTATTTTCTTTGTGATTTTGTGGTTAGTCTTTGAATCTAGAAAGAATACAGAAATAGGCTAAGAATTCACTTCGAATGAAGAAATTAAGAATATTGTTTCCTGATATCTCAATTGGTCAAATTCCAAATCAAGTGTCTCCTTTCGATGAATGATCGAAAGAACCACTTTAAGTAATGAATATTATTCAGATTTTGAGACGAAAGAATTCCTTTGCTATCAAAATAGCCAATATTTCGAAAAAATTTCACTGATTACCCATAGTCAGGAATAGAATAATTGAGGGAAAGATATTAGGATGATCAAAAAAAAAATGACTGGCAAAGGATAAATTGGCTAGTTCGCATTATTTAATTAAGAAATCCAATTGTTGGTCATTAAAGAATACAAAAGAAAGAATTTCCAATTTACAAGATACGATCTATCTAGATCTAAAGTGTCAATTCCAACAAATATTGAACTAAAAAAAATTCTTGCTTTCGAAATGGTTTGCCATCTGAGATGACTCTATTATTTCGATTTGTTATTTGTTATTGAATTGCGTGCGCATAAAGACCATAAAAAGAGTTTCGTTTTATGGTTCTTTCCTATACGTTTTCTTTAATTGAATGAACGTTCTTATTCTCAATTTCTCAAAATACTTCAATTGGTACACGCAAGAAATAGGCTAATTCAGCAGCCTTTTGTTCAATTTCTCGTGGAGTCAAATTCTCATCAGTACGGGTCAAGGGAATGGACCCCTGGCCGCGGATGTCCATATAAAGAACACGACGAGCAGAAATACCCTCTTTAACTTCTATTCTAACGGACTGAATATCTTTTATAAGGAATCGGAGGAATATGCGACGATTTTTTCCCGGAAATCCCCAACGAAAAATACAGACTACTCCTTCCTTTCTATCGAATCGATCATAACCACTACCTACATTCCAGGAAATTGTGCACCACAAATAAGAGCTGATAAAGAGACCCGCAATTCCGTAGAAAGACATCACGATTCCTTGTGGAAAAAAAATGATTTGCTGAGGCGGAAAAAAAGATAGCAAATTTCTACCAAGATAACTGGAAGTTCCAACTAATAAGAAGCCTAATGAACCTAAAAAAAGGATAAAGGCCCAGCAGAAATTACTTATTTTTCGAGACCCCGTTATAAGTTCTATCCATATATCGTCTGATCGCCAAGTCATACTTTACTCGATTGCATTTTATTGGAATTGAGATAATACCCCAGAGAAATTTGACTTTACTTTTTTGTTTCCGAAGTAACTCTCATCAACTAGCACTAGTTTGAGGTGAACTAGCACTAGTTTGATGTCAACCTTTAGGAGTAATTCATCAAATTGGTTAAATCTAAAATAATAACATACTCTTTATTTAATACGATTCCACTATACATATCGATATATACATATAGATTCACCGACTACATTTCAGTCATCCAGAGATCCTGATCTATTTGAAAATTGCTAGAATTGCTATATCCATATATCATGTTTCTGCGGGCATAAGAGTTTTTTCCTTTATGTTCGGCAGAAATCACATGTTATACTATATTCCAATAAATGGATATCCGTGTTATGATACAAGTCCACGTTTTCAAAAAAAAAATGGATGAGATTGGGTCCCGGCGGATCTAAACAATCTTGTTTTTTTGAACATGAAGAAATAACGAAGCCATTGCAATTGCCGGAAAGACTAGGCCTACTAACGGCACAAAAATAGATGGAAGGTTCAAATTTGTCATAGAAGGGGTACCTCGATTTACTATTTGTATCTGTTATTANNTTATTTCTTAGTATAGATCTAAGTATCTATATATCTAAATCTAATTGAGTACGTATAATAAGAATAAGTGCAAAGAATGTAGAACTGTAGAACTAAATAAATGGACTTATTCATCTCCTACATGAGAAAGATATGTATGGTAATAAACTTTATTATTTTTCTTCATTTCTTTGTCTTTTGTTCTTATCTTCGAATTTTCTAAAAATAGATAAAGAGTTTTTTACCGATTATCGAAAGATTCGTTCGAATCCGACCCAACATGAATTTTTAGCTAAAATGGTTTTTCGGGAGATAGAGAAAGATACAAAACTCTATTATCTATATTGAAATTTCAAATTATATACCTAAGACCTAAGACAAGAAAAAATTCGTTTTATTTTCCGAATTTCACGAAAGGAAGAACTCACTCTTGGTGATAAAGGCTTCTCGATTCGTAATCAGGAATATAAATATAGGTCAAAAAAAGAGCTATCCTCAACTTTTGTTTTGATTCTTTCTACAATTCGATCTTCGATCACCAAAGAAAAGGCCACTATTATCTTATTTACTTTGATTCCGATAAACTAACTCCTTTTTGCTACAAACACAAAAAAATAATTGAACTTAGTGCTCTACTTGATTTTGCTTGACTTTTGATTCAAAGGAAAAAAGGCGTGGAGCTTAAATAACTCACTCAGAACGCTTTTTAAAAGATTACGTGGTACAATTAGGTCGAATAAACCCTTCTGGAATAAGTATTCAGCTGCTTGTGAACCTTCGGGTATTGTTTTATTCAATGTTTGTTCAATTACTCTTTTACCTGCAAATGCAATGTAGGCATTGGGTTCGGCAATAATGATATCCCCCAACATACCAAAACTAGCTGTCACTCCACCAGTTGTCGGAGATGTAAGGATTGATACATAAAA